CAATGTTACCTACCAAATAAAAAGCCTGTTCAGGAAGACCATCCAATTCTCCAGAAAGAATCAATTTAAACCCTCTAATTGTTTCTGCTAGACCAACGTATTTCCCTGGGGAACCAGTAAAAACTTCTGCTACGAAAAAAGGTTGTGACAGGAAACGCTCAATTTTTCGCGCTCTTGCTACGGTTAAGCGATCTTCTTCGGATAATTCGTCCAACCCAAGAATAGCTATAATGTCCTGAAGTTCTTTGTAACGTTGTAAAGTTTCTTTAACTCTTTGCGCAGTTTCATAATGTTCCTCACCAACAATCCGAGGTTGGAGCATAGTTGACGTTGAATCTAACGGATCTACTGCTGGATAGATGCCTTTGGCGGCCAATCCTCTTGATAGTACGGTAGTAGCATCTAAATGTGCAAATGTCGTGGCCGGAGCTGGATCGGTCAAATCATCCGCCGGTACATAAACCGCTTGAATAGAAGTTATGGACCCCTCTTTGGTAGAAGTAATTCTTTCTTGTAAAGAACCCATTTCGGTACTAAGAGTGGGTTGATAACCCACAGCGGAAGGCATTCTACCCAACAAAGCAGATACTTCGGATCCCGCTTGGACAAAACGAAAGATATTGTCGATAAAGAGAAGTACGTCTTGTTCATTAACATCGCGGAAATACTCCGCCATAGTTAGGGCAGTTAAACCAACTCTCATACGAGCCCCCGGTGGTTCATTCATCTGACCATAGACTAAAGCTACTTTTGATTCCGCAATATTTTGTTCATTAATTACGCCAGATTCTTTCATTTCCATGTAAAGATCATTTCCTTCACGGGTACGTTCACCTACTCCGCCAAATACGGATACACCTCCATGAGCTTTGGCAATGTTGTTGATCAATTCCATAATGAGTACTGTTTTACCTACTCCAGCCCCCCCGAATAGTCCTATTTTTCCTCCACGTCGGTATGGGGCTAAAAGATCTACGACTTTAATTCCTGTTTCAAAAATAGATAATTTTGTATCTAATTGTATAAAGGCAGGCGCGGATCTATGAATAGGAGATGTTGCGCGAGTATCTACAGGACCTAAATTATCAACGGGCTCTCCAAGCACGTTGAAAATTCGTCCAAGCGTCGCTCCGCCGACTGGAACACTTAAAGGAGCTCCTGTGTCAATCACTTCCATTCCTCTCATTAGACCATCTGTAGCACTCATAGCTACAGCTCTAACGCGATTATTTCCTAATAATTGCTGTACTTCACAAGTTACATTAATTTGTTGACCAAGAGAATCTCGACCCTTAACTACCAGAGCGTTGTAAATATTAGGCATCTTGCCCGGTGGAAAAGCTACATCCAGTACCGGACCAATTATTTGAGCAATACGCCCCAAGTTTTTTTTTTCAAGCGCGGGAGCCTCAGGGTTAGAACTAGTAGGATTTATTCTCATACAAAACTAAAAATATGTCGAATTAAAAAAAAATTCTGAAATCCATAATAAATGTTCGATAGCAAAGCAAATTAAGTTGATCGGTTAATTGAAGTACGAAATGTGCGTTAGCACTCGATTTCCTTGTTACCAAAACATCCCACCGAATCCAATTCAATTGTTTACTTATTCGATTTTAGTGAGTGAATTTTCAAGTTCAATCAAAACCCATTTAACCCCATTTTCAAAATAAAACATCAAGTTCATGAATCAAGAGATTGAGAAAGACTTTCATTTGCCTATCATTATAGACAATACCATGCCTATTATCTATAGAATTCGAACCCGAACTCCATTTTTTCTTCATTTTTCTATCTCATTGGCTCTTATTTCCTACTTAAACATATCGATTTTGGCCCGGGCTATTATTTTCTTTTTTGTCTCTAGACCCTTTCGTTCTTTTCATGGCGGAATGCCCCCTATTTTGACATCTAGGATTTACATATATAACATATATTACTGTCAAGGGCGAATTTATTAGATATTTCGATTAAAAAAAAGAATAAGAGATTATATAAACTTGAAAAACAAAGATTGGGTTGCGTTATACATATAAAAGAGTATACAATAATGATGTATTTGGCGAATCAAATACCACGGTCTAATAACGAACCGTTCTGATCAGTTGATAATATTATGTGAGAATTTTTTGAAAAATTCCTGTGAAAGGTTTTCTTAAGTCCTAATTCATGTCGAGTAGACCTTGGTATTGCGAGAATTCTTAATTCATGTGTTGGAGGGAGGGACTTATGTCACCACAAACAGAGACTAAAGCATTTGTTGGATTCAAAGCTGGTGTTAAAGATTATAAATTGACTTATTACACTCCTGAATATGAAACCAAAGATACTGATATCTTAGCAGCATTTCGAGTAACTCCTCAACCTGGAGTTCCCCCTGAAGAAGCAGGGGCTGCGGTAGCTGCTGAATCTTCTACTGGTACATGGACATGTGTATGGACTGACGGGCTTACCAGTCTTGATCGCTACAAAGGTCGATGCTACCACATCGAGCCTGTTG